TTGGGTGTTCTTTTAATGGTTTCAGTACCTGCGGGATTATTAACAGTACCCTTTTTAGAGAATGTTAATAAATTCCAAAATCCATTTCGTCGTCCAGTAGCGACAACCGTCTTTTTGATTGGTACTGCAGTCGCTCTTTGGTTGGGTATTGGTGCAACATTACCTATTGATAAATCCCTAACTTTAGGTCTTTTTTAATTTGATTTAATTGTGAAATAACACGACGTTTGTATCTAGGGAATAGTCGCTTGAAAGCGAATTCTCCCTAGATACATCTATTCAATTCTGAATTTCTTTCGAATATATGAATTGTGCTAAAGATTCAAAACCTATTTTCATCTTAATGAAAAAAAAAAGACGAAAAAAAAATCCAATAGATTTAAAACTTCTTTTTTGGTAAATCAATTGCGAAATGTTTTTCTAGAATGACCAATATCTGTTTTATATCTTCTAGGCGCAAATGTTCAATTTTCATGAGATCTTCCGGACTGTTATTCAAAAGGTCCAATAATGTATATATATTGGACCTTTTGAGGCAATTATAGACCCTGGGAGAGAATTCTGATTGGTCAATAAAAATCGACTTCAATGCTATTTTTTTTTTGTTTTTTCTGAATTTATCGTGAAAGGTAAGAGGGGATAAAGGAACCGTGTGTTGATTGTCCTCTAAAGGTAAGTTTTCTTCTTCCTTATGTAAAAAGGGAATAAATAAATCAATCAAATTCCGGCAGGCTTCATGAAGTGCTTCTTTCGGAGTTAAACTCCCATTTGTCCATATTTCGAGAAAGAGTATCTCTTGTTTTTCATTCCCATTCCCATAAGAATGAATACTATGATTCGCATTTCGAACAGGCATGAATACAGCATCTATAGGATAACTTCCATCTTGAAAGTTATGTGGCATTTTGATAAGATATCCGCGATTTCTCTTGATTTGTAATCCAATACACAAATCTATTGGTTCTGTCAAGCTAGCTATATGTTGTGTATTATCAACGATTTCTACATAAGGCGGTAAGATGATATCTTGAGCAGTTACATATCCTGGACCTCTGACACAAATAGACGCGTCACAAGTTCCATATAGATTACTTCTCAATACAATTTCTTTGAAATTCATTAAAATTTCATGGACCGATTCTTGAATACCCGCTATGGTAGAATATTCATGTGGGACGTTCTCAGATTTTACACGTGTGATACACGTTCCTTCTATTTCTCCAAGTAAAGCTCTTCGCATCGCAATGCCTATTGTGTCGGCTTGACCTTTCATAAGTGGAGACAGAATAAAGCGTCCATAATACAGACGTTTACTGTCTTCTCTTGATTCAACACACTTCCACTGTAGTGTCCGAGTAGATACTGTTACTTTCTCTCGAACCATAGTAATATTATTTGATTTGATTGAATCATTTATTTCTCTTGTTTCTCTTGAAATTTCTTCAATGTTCATTTCTACACACGTCTTTTTTTCGGGGGTCTGCAACCATTATGTGGCATAGGGGTTACATCCCGTACGAAAGTTAATAGTATACCACTTCTACGAATAGCTCGTAATGCTGCGTCTCTTCCGAGACCGGGACCTTTTATCATGACTTCTGCTCGTTGCATACCTTGATCTACTACTGTACGAATAGCATTTGCTGCTGCAGTTTGAGCGGCAAAGGGTGTCCCTCTTCTCGTACCCTTGAATCCACAAGTACCCGCTGAGGACCAAGAAACCACCCGACCCCGTACATCTGTAACCGTGACAATGGTATTATTGAAACTTGCTTGAACATGAATAACCCCCTTTGGTATTCTACGTGCACTCTTACGTGAACCAATACGTCCATTTCTACGTGAACCAATTCTCGGTATAGCTTTTGCCATATTTTATCATCTCATAAATATGAGTCAGAGATATATGGATATATCCATTTCATGTCAAAACAGATTCCTTATTTGTACATCGAGTCCTTTAGTGAGTCTGATTATCCTTGTCTTTGTTTATGTCTCGGGTTGGAACAAATTACTATAATGCGCCCCCGCCTACGGATTAGGCGACATTTTTCACAAATTTTACGGACAGAAGCTCTTATTTTCATATTTGTCATTCCTTATCTTAATTCTGAATCTACTTCTTGAAAGAAAATAAGTTTCTTGAAATTTTTCATCTCGAATCATATTGAATAAAAACCACCTAATCCTTCCAATCCTTGTTGCGAAGTCGATAAATTATACGTCCTCTGGTTGAATCATAACGACTTACTTCAATTTTGACTCTATCTCCTGGCAGTATCCGTATAAAACTACGCCGGATCTTTCCTGAAACATAACCCAGGATCAGATCTTCATTATCTAACCGAACCCGGAACATACCATTGGGAAGCGATTCAGTAATTAAACCTTCATGAATCCATTTTTGTTCTTTCATTCCAGGTAAAGCCTCCTTGAAGTATCAACTAATGGAGGAGGAACGATATTAGACAACTCGTCCCTTTTCTTTTTTTTAGAAATAGGAAGAAGTTTCGGATCCAATTTGGATATTAAAAGGATTACCATATATAACACAAAATTTCTCCGCCGATTCCTTCGAGTCGAGCCTCTCGGTCTGTCATTATACCTCGAGAAGTAGAAAGAATTACAATCCCCATCCCACCTAAAATTCTAGGAATTCGTTGAGAGTTAGAATAGATTCGTAGACCGGGTCGACTGATCCGTTTTAAATTTAAAAAATTTCTATAGAGTCTTTTCCTATTCCTTCTATGCCGCAGGCTTAAAACCAAAAAAGATTTGTTTTTTTCTCGATGTTTTCTAACGTTTTCAATAAAACCTTCTCGGAAAAGTATTTTAACAATATTTTCGGTAATATTAGTAGATGCGATGCGAACCACTCTTTTTCTATCCATATCAGCATTTCGTATAGAGGTTATTATCTCAGCAATAGTGTCCCTACCCATGGTGAACTAAAATTATGGGTGCCCCAAAATTGGATATAATCAACATGTTTTTCTTTTTTTTTTTTTACTTATTTGTTTTATGAATATGAATTATTAAAGGTATATGCGTGAGACACAATCTACTAATTAATCTAGTTCTTAATCTATTTCTTTCAAATACCCACTATAAACATATCAGTGATCTCATTTTATAATACCTCGGGAGCTAATGAAACTATTTTAGTAAAATGGAATTGTCTCAATTCCCGGGGGATCGCACCAAAAATTCTAGTTCCTTTTGGATTTCCTTCTTGATCAATCACAACCGCAGCATTGTCATCATATCGTATTATCATACCGCTGTCACGTTTAAGTTCTTTACAGGTACGAACAATTACAGCTCTGACTACTTCTGATTTTTCTAGGGGCATATTTGGTACTGCTTCTTTGATCACAGCAACAATAACGTCACCAATATGAGCATATCGACGATTGCTAGCTCCTATGATTCGAATACACATCAATTCTCGAGCCCCGCTGTTATCTGCTACATTTAAATGGGTCTGAGGTTGAATCATATCAATTTTTTAGTCTATTCTTCCAATGCTAAGGATGAAGAAAAAAAAGGAATATTTTTTGTCCAAAAAAAGAAACTTTCATCCCCAAGATTCATTTCTGTTGGTTCTACATTTTTATCCTGAAATAATGAATTGAGTTCGTATAGGCATTTTGGATGCTGCTATTGAAATAGCCCTTCTAGCTATATTTTCGGTTACTCCACCCATTTCGTATAGTATTCGACCTGGTTTAACAACAGCTACCCAATATTCAGGGGATCCCTTTCCCGAACCCATACGTGTTTCAGCGGGTCTTACTGTAACCGGTTTGTCTGGAAATATACGGACCCATATTTTTCCACCGCGGCGTGCATTTCGTGTCATTGCTCGTCGACCTGCTTCAATTTGTCTAGATGTGATCCAAGCAGGTTCAAGTGCCTGAAGAGCATATTTACCGAAACAAATATGATTGCCTCGATAAGATATTCCCTTCATTCTTCCTCTATGTTGTTTACGGAATCTAGTTCTTTTGGGGTTATAGTTGATGGTTGTTTCACAATTCCATCTCTACTACAGAACCGGACGTGAGAGTTTCTTCTCATCCAGCTCCTCACGAATAAAAGGATTAAAAACATTTAATTGAAATGATTAACATTTTTTGTAAAAAATAGTTTTTTTTAGAACGTTCTAAAAAATCTTTATTTTGTTTTGTCCTTTATCCAAGTTTAGCAACTAAAAAAAAAGTTTTCGCGGGCGAATATTTACTCTTTCAATCTCTATTTCATTTGTAGGGCTCGTTCGTGACTTCTCCCAATAGATGAATTAATCTCCGGTTCATTTCGCCATCCCGACTAGTGAATCATTAAGATTCATTTTTTCAATAAAATCTTTTGCATGCACAGGTTCCATCGTTCCCATCGCTTCGTACTTAATGATTAGGTCCGAATTCTACAATGGAGCTCATAATCCAATTTGTTCCTGAGTCAATCTTCTTAGTCTTTATTGGCTCCAAGCTCTTTATTTTTTTCTTGATTCATTTAATATTTAATTATGGATGAATCAATTAGTATTGATGCTTTATTACACTGTCTTTTATGAGATGACTCGTAGACCTTACATATTGGAATTCTATATCATTGATATTCTTTTTCTCTCTTTCTCTCATCCTTCCATTTATCCACACCTTTACTTCTTTCATTTTGTTTTACAACTTCTAATTAAAGTTTATGCAAAAAAAAATTTCAGTTGCTACAAAGATATGACTGATTTATCATATCTTGACTGGTTCTTTATATCCAGATAATACGAAGTGATGAGTTGGTTATTAGTTCATACTATGGGGCTGGTCCTTTTTTAATCCTAACCCTAAAAAACCAACGAGTCACACACTAAGCATAGCAATTATATCAAATGGTCAATTGAATTTTTATTCAACCCTATAGAATTAAGAATTAGAATTGCTCATTTTGATTCACCAGAAAAAGAATGAACGAGTTTCTATTTTTTTTTCTATCAATGGATA